ACCCGTTGTCGAACTTGATTAATTGCTCTTTGTTGTTCAAAATGAATGGTTTCATTTTTATAATTTTCTAACTGTTCCAAAGTCTTATAAGTTGCATTAATCAAATTCAATTTTTCTCGTTCTATTTCAGAGTATCCAGTCATTCGAAATTGATCCGCTTCTATTTCGACTTTCCGTAAGCGGGCCCGGGCTTTTTCTAACTGGTCTAGGGCCCCTTTGCGTAATTCTTCTGAATTTTGAATAGTCTTCAAGATCCTTTGTTTTCGATTATCTAATAAATCACTTAACACTCCCCTTCCAAAAAAAATTAACACACCAAGTACTACGCTTAGGTTTATTAGATTGGTTGCAAAAATATCAGTATTAAACCCGAAACTCCCCGCGGATGGCCAATAACCCAAGGAAAGGAAAGAATCGGTTACATTTTTCATATGATCTCCTCTTTCTTATAGTTATAGCTTTCTTCTAGTTATAGATAGACTACTTAATTTTTTTTTTATTTCTATTCTTTAATTGTATTCTTTTATTATGACTTTCACTATTTCTAAATAGAAAATAGTAAATTGAGTCAAAAAAATATATTGATATTAGAAATGAATTTTAATGGATTTTTTTTCAATTGGAAATTTCCAAGTATTGGAAATTTCCAATAAGCTTGATACTTATTCGATTCGAATTAGTTCGATTCTAATTCGGTACCAGGTCTTATACAGGTCAGTTGCGAAATACCTCGTTTGTTACAATACAATTGCAATACTTCCTAAAAAAAGTTCGTCCATTGGACTAAGAAGGTAAAGGAAAAAGTTAGTTGGATCCTCATTCTTAAACCAGGGATTTCCGTGGGTTGTTGTTCCTAAGTAATTAAATTAAATTATAGGAATTAAATATTAAAATAATTCGAAAAAACAAGATCAACAAATCTTACGGAAATAAATAAAAATATGTGTTTTTAGGATTAAACAAAAGGATTCGCAAATAAAAGAGCTAATGCTACAACTAACCCATAAATTGTTAAAGCTTCCATGAAAGCTAGACTAAGTAATAAAGTACCCCGTATTTTTCCTTCCGCCTCTGGTTGTCTCGCGATCCCTTCTACAGCCTGTCCCGCAGCAGTACCTTGACCAACCCCAGGTCCAATAGAAGCAAGCCCGACAGCCAATCCAGCAGCAATAACGGAAGCGGCAGAAATCAGTGGATTCATGATAAGTTCCTCGCGCCAAAACAAAAATAAAGAAATAGTTAATGATACAATCAACCAATATTCAAGTCACAATTACCGACGAAATGGAAAGGTTTCTATTGAAATCCCTATCCAAATTCACAATAGTAAGACAAATTAGATATATTTTTTTTTAGTTCCTATATACCTAAGTTAATGTCTAATATCACATATACGTGTTTTTCCCCATACCGTAAACCAAATATTGTATCTTTATTGTATCTTAAAGTCATCGGGATTCTCGAATCATTCTTCGAAAGATTTACAAGAGTTTTCTTATAGCGATTAGATTATATACACCTAGTTCGACCCCCCATTCCTACGCAAACCAATCCATATTTTTTTTACAATTAAAAAATATCGTAACCTTTTTTACAATTACTCTAGATCGTCTATATCTTGAGTTATACCTTATTTGTCTATTTATCTTCCCTAAGTGGATTACCTCAAACGGCGCATACATTGCGTCAGGCTAAGCTAAAAAAGACTGTGTTGGAAACTAGTCAATGATGACCTTCCATGGATTCGCCTATATAAGCCGCAGCTAGGGTTGCAAAAATAAGAGCTTGAATACCGCTTGTAAATAATCCAAGGAACATGACTGGTATAGGAACTACTAAAGGTACTAAAGAAACAAGAACAACAACTACTAATTCATCAGCTAAAATATTTCCGAAAAGTCGAAAACTAAGCGATAACGGTTTTGTGAAATCTTCTAAGATGTTAATAGGTAAAAGGATTGGCGTTGGTTGAATATATTTACCGAAATAACTCAATCCCTTTTTTGTAAGGCCCGCATAAAAATATGCTACTGAAGTAAGTAAAGCTAAAGCAACGGTCGTGTTTATATCATTTGTGGGTGCGGCTAACTCCCCGTGAGGTAACTGTATAATTTTCCAGGGTAAAAGAGCCCCTGACCAATTCGAAACAAAAATAAATAGAAACATAGTTCCAATAAAGGGAACCCATGGACCGTATTCTTCTCCAATTTGAGTTTTGCTCACGTCTCGAATGAATTCAAGAACATATTCAAAGAAATTCTGACCATCAGTAGGAATGGTTTGTGGATTACGAACAGCTAGAATGGCTGAACCTAATAAAATAGCAATTACGACCCAAGAAGTAATAAGTACTTGCGCATGGACTTGGAAACTTCCTATTTGCCAATAGAAATGTTGGCCTACTTCCACACCGGATATATCATATAAACCTTTTAGTGTTTTGATAGAACATAATAGAACATTCATATTACCCTCTGAAAGAAATAGAACTTAAAAAGGAATTATTTTGATTCAACCATCTTTTTTTTTTTCGATTTGCCTACTTGAATTATATATTTAAAATAATTATATATTTAAAATATCAACTAATCACAGAAAATCTCCGGTTTTTAGCTCTTTTATGCTAGTCAAGAATAATAACCGATTCAATAAATCGATTATATGGAGTTCCCAAAAAAATTTACTTATCTTATTATTAATCAAGAATTTCGTATATAGCTAGAACGACCCTCACAAATTGCAAATACTAATTTGTTAAGAATTAGTCGGATTGAAGCTATAGCGTCATCGTTGGCTGGAATCGAAATATCCGCGAGATCGGGGTCACAATTTGTATCGATTAAACAAATCGTTGGAATTCCCAAAGTGATACATTCTCGAAGAGCCGTATATTCTTCTTGCTGATCAACGATTATTACAATATCGGGTAACCCCGTCATATATTTTATTCCGCCCAGATATGTTTGCAAGTGAAATAATTGTCTCTTCAACACAGCTGCATCTCGTTTCGGAAGACGGTTAAGTCTCCCCGTCTTTTGTTCCGTTCTCAAGTCCCTGAACTTATGAAGTCTCGTTTCTGTAGTATACCAATTCGTTAACATGCCGCCGAGCCATTTTTTATTAACATAATGACACCGGGCCTTTATTGCAGCCCGCGCCACTGAATCAGCCGCTTTATTTTTTGTACCGACAATTAAGAATTGTTTTCCCCTACTTGCTGCATCAAAAACTAAATCACAAGCTTCTGATAAAAACCGAGCAGTTCTAGTAAGATTTATAATATGAATACCTTTTCGCTTTGCAGATATATAAGGTGCCATCCTAGGATTCCATTTCCTAGTACCATGACCAAAATGAACTCCTGCTTCCATCATCTCTTCCAAATTGATGTTCCAATATCGTCTTGTCATTTTTCCCCACACTTCCTTTCTTCTCTTTTTTTTATTTATTTTATTTAGAAAAAAAAAAAGAGATGAAGTACCCTGAAAATAGAAATAAAAAATTGTTCCCATGGAACCTTTTCTTCTAACGGAAATTGACCGTTGATACAGATGCAAACCGTTCGTTTCTTTCCACTCCCTATTATCTTTATTACTATTACCAAATCAAATGACCTTCAAAGGACTCATTCGCTCTTAGGAATCGTTAAATCCGAAAAAAGATTGTTCTGATGTATCATGTAAATTTTTTGAAATGCAAAAATCAAATAATTCTCTTATGGTGGACCAAAATATCTCTCATTTCCCGTTCAAATAAACTCTTTTTTTTGGTTTCCAAAGAAATGTTGTTATGTTGCCTTGAACGGCGGAATCCTTTGAATCCGGTACCAACGGGTATCATCCCTCCTAGAACAACGTTCTCTTTCAGACCTTTCAACCAATCGATACGACCCCGGAGGGCTGCTTTTGCTAAAACTCGAGCAGTTTCTTGAAAACTTGCTTCGGATATAAAACTTTGAGTATTTAGAGATGCTTTCGTTATTCCTAATAATATGGCTCGGTAACAAATTGCTTCTTCTAAAGCGCGCCCCGTTCGTTCAGCTCGCAGCAATCCAATTAGTTCTCCAGGTGAAAAAACATTAGACATTCCATCTTCTGAAACCAACACTTTTGATGTTATTTGACGTACAATGATTTCGATATGCCTATTATGGATCTGTACCCCCTGGGACCTATAAACCTTTTGGATCTTATTAACCAAAGAGATACGACTTTGCGCTATAGTTAGCTCAGCGCCAATCAAGAATCCCCAAGGAATTCCAAGAATTTTTGTTATACACTCATTCCAACCCTCAACTCTTTTTTCTAGGTTCATCGATATTGAATCAATCGAACGTACTTCTAAAACCTGTTCTACTTTTGGAAGACCTTGTGTTATATCACCAGATCTAGATTTTTCGTATATAAATGTAACTAATGTATCGCCTTCGGAAAGTATTTCTCCATAATGTCCATGAACAGTTGCTCCTGGAGTAGCTAAATAAGGCTTCGCCAATCTTATTACTAAAGAGTCAAGTTGAACGACTATAACTTGACCCGATTTTAGGGGCGATCCTTTTTTGGCTATACATAGATTTTCACAAATAAACTGCCCGAGACTTATTATTGTGGATGTTTCCTCACAATAATTATGGTCGATAAAATGCCAATTCAAGTTAAATGGATTCAAAAAGATGCTACTGCACAGATTGGAATTCGGAATTTTCCCGTTTTCATCCATTAAATAATACTTAAATACTTGAAAAGTCCGTTTTAAATTGTCGAGTTGCAAATAGAAATATTTAGTTATCGAAATATGATTATAAGTTAGTAAATGGTAAAACGAATAAAAAAGATCAATTTGAGAGGCTGTTCCTAAAGGGCCTAACAAATTTGTAATTTGAATTAGGGAATCCCTATCTCTTTTACTTGATTCTTTTATACCATTGTAATATTTTACATTGTTGAATGGACTCATTTGAAAACAATTATATGATGACAAAATTATCAAAGATTGGGATT